GATCCAATTCTATGGAGTCTGACTCATAGTGATCATTTATCAAAGAATGACTCTGGTTATCAAATGATTGAACAACCGGGAGCAATTTACTTACGATACTTAGTTGACATTCATAAAAGGTATCTAATGAATTATGAGTTCAATACATCCTGTTTAGCAGAAAGGCGGATATTCCTTGCTCATTATCAGACACTCACTTATTCACAAACTTCGTGTGTGGCTAATAGTTTTCATTTCCCATCTCATGGAAACCCCTTTTCGCTCCGCTTAGCCTTATCCCCCTCTAGGGGTATTTTAGTGATAGGTTCTATAGGAAGTGGACGATCCTATTTGGTCAAATACTTAGCGGCAAACTCCTATGTTCCTTTCATTACGGTATTTCTGAACAAGTTCCTGGATAACAAGCCTAAAGGTTTTCTTATTGATAATAGTGACGATATTGATGCTAGTGACGATATTGATGCTAGTGACGATATCGATCGTGACCTTGATACGGAGCTGGAGCTGCTAACTATGATGAATGCGCTAACTATGGATATGATGCTAGAAATAGACCGATTTTATATCACCCTTCAATTCGAATTAGCAAAAGCAATTTCTCCTTGCATAATATGGATTCCAAGCATTCATGATCTAGATGTGAATGAGTCGAATTACTTATCCCTCGGTCTATTAGTGAACCATCTCTCCAGGGATTGTGAAAGATGTTCCGCTAGAAATATTCTTGTTTTTGCTTCGACTCATATTCCCCAAAAAGTGGATCCCGCTCTAATAGCTCCGAATAGATTAAATATGTGCATTAAGATACGAAGGCTTCTTATTCCACAACAACGAAAGCACTTTTTCACTCTTTCATATACTAGGGGATTTCACTTGGAAAAGAAAATGTTTCATAATAACGGATTCGGGTCCATAACCATGGGTTCCAATGCACGAGCTCTTGTAGCACTTACCAATGAGGCCCTATCGATTAGTATTACACAGAAGAAATTAATTATAGACACGAATACAATTAGATCCGCTCTTCATAGACAAACTTGGGATTTGCGATCCCAGGTACGATTGGTTCAGGATCATGGGATCCTTTTCTATCAGATAGGAAGGGCTGTAGCACAAAATGTACTTCTAAGTAATTGCCCCATAGATCCTATATCTATCTATATGAAGAAGAAATCATGTAACGAAGGGGATTCTTATTTGTACAAATGGTACTTCGAACTTGGAACGACCATGAAGAAATTAACGATGCTTCTTTATCTTTTGAGTTGTTCTGCCGGATCGGTCGCTCAAGACCTTTGGTCTCTACCCGGATCCGATGAAAAAAATGGGATCACTTCTTATGGACTCGTTGAAAATGATTCGGATCTAGTTCATGGCCTATTAGAAGTAGAAGGCGCTCTGGTGGGATCTTCACGGACAGAAAAAGATTGCAGCCAGTTTGATAATGATCGAGTGACATTGCTTCTTCGGCCCGAACCGAGGAATCTCTTAGATATGATGCAAAACAGATCTTGTTCTATCCTTGATCAGAGATTTCTCTATGAAAACTATGAATCGGAGTTTGAAGAGGGGGAGGGAGAAGGACCCCTTGACCCGCAACAGATAGAGGAGGGTTTATTCAATCACATAGTTTGGGCTCCTAGAATATGGCGCCCTTGGGCTTTTCTATTTGATTGTATCGAAGGGCCTAATGAATTGGGATTTCCCTACTGGGCCAGGTCATTTCGGGTCAAGCGGATCATTTACGATGAAGAGGATGAGCTTCAAGAGAATGATTCGGGGTTCTTACAGAATGGAACCGTGCAGTACCAGACAAGAGCTAGATCTTCCAAAGAACAAGGCCTTTTTCGAATAAGCCAATTCATTTGGGACCCTGCAGATCCACTCTTTTTCCTATTCAAGGATCCGCCCCCCGGCTCTGTGTTTTCACATCGAGAATTATTTGCAGATGGAGAGGTGTCAAAGGGGCTTCTTACTTCCCAAACAGATCCTCCTACATCTATATATAAAGGCTGGTTTATCAAGAATACGCAAGAAAAGCACTTCGAATTGTTGATTAATCATCAGAGATGGCTTAGAACCAAAAGTTCATCATCTAATCGATCTTTCCGTTCAAATACTCTATCCGAGAGTTATCAGTATTTATCCAATTTGTTCCTATCTAACGAAACGCTATTGGATCAAATGACAAAGACATTGTTGAGAAAAAGATGGCTTTTTCCGGATGAAATGAAAATTGGATTCATGTAACGGGAGAAGGATTTCCCATCCCTTAGCCGGAAAGGTATGTGGCCCTGAAAGAAGGATTAAGTGGATGGGTGGTAGAGTCGTGGAAACGCCCGTTTCTTCCATATTTTTGACCTTAGCTCCATGGAACAATATGTTACTGTTACTGCTGAAACACGGAAGAATTGAAATCGTGGATCAAAACACTATGTCTGGATGGTATGAACTGCCTAAACAAGAATTATTGAACAGCGCGTTCAGATATTAACGACCA